AATAGAATATATCCATAATTAGTATTAATTATGGATATATTCTATTGAATCTCTCCCTGTACTAATAGATTGGATTCAATGCTTTGAATTGCAAGGAACCCTTACATATAACAACGTATAGGTTCCTATACCCCAATTATGTATTTAGGATCAATCCATTCTATTCTCTCTGAAACAATGAGTTGGAGTTGTTCTTCCGCAACAAAGTCGATAAGTCGGGGGATTCCTAACTCTTCTAAGTTCAAATGGATCCCCAATCTTCTTGAATAAAGTAAGCATCGGTAGAATTCTAATTTGGAATTTTGAATGATGAGCAATTTTGTTTGAGTATATTAACCGGGCTCATGTCACGATTTTTACTTAAAAAATGGACCTTTCTTTAGGTATACCAAAGAAAGGGAGTATCCCCTCCCCAACTCTTTGATCATGGGTAGTAAAAGAGGAAAAATGTGTATGTATGTAATTCACCCACGAAAATGAATGAAAAAGAATGGGTTTGTTTATCCAAAAATTTTTAAAATGCCGATTGGCTCCATTGAAATGCATTTTTTTTTAGTTTCAGGTTCCGAATGATCCCCGTGAGCGAGAGTGTGGGAATGATTCTATTTCAACGGAGCAACCAACCGGCCAGATACAAACAACAAATCAAATAAAATAATAATGAGGAAATAAAAAACTATACTCTATACTATAGTACAAAATACAAATCAAAAAATACAAATAATTTTTTTTTCATTACCATTTATAATTTATATTTATAAAAATTAATGAAAAATTAGGGCTATACGGACTCGAACCGTAGACCTTCTCGGTAAAACAGATCAAACTTATTATTATCGAAATGATTCGAACTGTTTCAAAGACCCAACATGCATTTTTTTTGCATTGGGCTCTTTCATCAACTGATATAAATATCAGCGAGTCCGCCATCTTTTTTCTTAACAGAAAGATAATGAGACGGCTCCGCGTGCTCTGATTTTTTATTCAGTAGCAATACCAAAGTGTTTCAAAAAAAGAGTTATCTTGACGTAGGTCTGCCTTCGGCCTAGATCAACCTAAGTTAAATGGAGTCTCTATCGCTCTGCCCAAAGCGTCAAATATGAAACTTCATACACCTTCAAGTTCATAGGACGAAAAGAGATTTTTTTGAGGTCCTTATCCTCATTATGCCTAGCATTGAATGGGCTGGGTATTCACCTTATCAATTATCAAATCAATGATGGGTTCTTTTTGGCACCGAAATTGGCACCTCAATTAGACCAACCAACTATTTTATTTGTCAGGCTATTGTTCTCTTGTTCCCTCGAATCCACAGAGTAAGACATCGATTTTTTACTAAGATAAATTCGGTTGATTGCATGATGGACTCCTCTGAAAAAGCATTGGCGCGCGTGTAAACGAGGTGCTCTACCTAACTGAGCTACAGCCCTTGTGTTTGTGATAAATATTTTATCATGTATATAATTTCTTGTCAAGGTGAATATTGCATGATCCGACATGATAGCTCTCTGATCGGTTTCCTGCCAAGGATGGGTATTGCTTAGAAGTAAGATTCCATCTATAATCTATGGGTGTGGCGGGTTCCTTTTGTTTCTCTTTATGATGATAAATGACCTACTTAACCCAGTGGTTAGAGTATTGCTTTCATACGGCAGGAGTCATTGGTTCAAATCCAATAGTAGGTAGAACTTATTAGAGACCGCAGTCAATGGTATCTAATAAGTATTTCTACCCACCTTATTTTTTTATTTATTTTGTATCTTTTACATACCCCACTACTCGTATTTATTCTATTTTTTTATTAATTTCATTATTGAAATTTCATTTTTTTTTCATTGCATCAAAATCTGATTACACTTGATTGGATTCAATCGGCAGAATCCAAATATGTTGTATAAATAAACAGAACTTATTTTTATTATTCGGACGCACCAACAACTCGTTATGAAATTGCATTGATAGCCTCTACTCGCGTCCTAGCTCGTCTGAGAGCTAAATTTGCCTCAATTGTTTGTCTCTTTCCTTCAGCGCTACTCAAGCTAGCTTCAGCTATTTCAAGAGTTTGTTGAGCTTCTTGCGGATCAATGTCACTACCCCTCTCTGCATCATTTACTAAAATGGTTATTTCATTATTGCCTATTCTAGCGAAACCGCCCATTAGAGCTATTGTTAACCATTGGTCGTTAAGACGTATTCTCAAAATACCTATATCTACAGCCGTGGCAATAGGTGCGTGATTTGGTAATACACCAATTTGGCCACTATTAGTCGATAAAATGATTTCTTTCACTTCTGAATCCCAAACAATTCGATTAGGAGTCAATACACATAGATTTAAGGTCATTTCTTCAATTTGCTCTCCACATCTAAGTTCATAGCCTTCGCGGTAGCTTCATCAATATTACCTACCAAATAAAAGGCCTGTTCCGGAAGACCATCTAATTCTCCGGAAAGTATCAGTTGAAACCCCCTAATTGTTTCTGTTAGACCAACATATTTT